GAAGTCAATGAAAGTCATACCTTGAAAAGATTAAAACCTCGAGCTAGAGGACGGAGTTATGCAATAAAAAGACCCAGTTGCCATATAAGGATTGTAGTGAAAGATACAGCTTTCCGGCACATAAACAGATACGACCATCTATTCTTATGCTTAAAAAAAGCCGAATGGGTCAAAAACAATAAGAACAAAGATAAAACATGTCATGATATGGATAATAGTGGAGGATTATGGGACAAAAAATAAATCCACTTGGTTTCAGACTTGGTACAACTCAAGATCATCATGCTATTTGGTTTTCACAACCAAAAAATTATTCCGAGGGTCTACAAGAAGATCAAAAAATAAGAGATTGTATCAAGAATTACATCCAAAAAAATATGAAAATATCCTCTGGGGTCGAGGGAGTTGCATGCATACAGATTCAAAAACGAATTGATCTGATTCAAGTCACAATCTATATGGGATTCCCAAAGCTATTAGTAGAAGGCAGAACCCGAAGAATCGAAGAATTACAGCTGAATATACAAAAAGAACTTAATTGTGTGAACCGAAAACTCAACATTGCTATTACAAGAATTCCAAACCCTTATGCAAACCCTAATATTCTTGCCGAATTTATAGCCGGACAATTAAAAAATCGAGTCTCATTTCGAAAAGCAATGAAAAAGGCTATTGAATTAACCGAACAAGCGGATACAAAAGGAATTCAAGTACAAATTGCAGGGCGTATTGACGGAAAAGAAATCGCACGTGTTGAATGGATCAGAGAGGGTAGGGTTCCTCTACAAACCATTCGAGCTAAAATTGATTATTGTTCCTATCCAGTCCGAACTATTTATGGGGTATTAGGCATCAAAATTTGGATATTTAGAGAAGAAGAATAAGAAAATTTACTGTTCTATCCATTAAAAAAAAAAAAATAGAATAAAAAACAACAAACTCTTTTCTTTCATTCTTTTTTCCTTAAATCCAAAAAAATGAGCAATTCTAATTCTATAGGGTTAAATAATAATTTGATTGATAATTTTCTAAAATTTAATTGCTATGCTTAGTGTGCGACTCGTTGGTTTTTTTAGAGGATAGGATTAAAAAAAAAAATGGATCGAAGCCTACTATCAACTAATAGTTATAAAACGAATAACCAACTCATCGATTCACATTATCTGGATACAAAAAAACCAGTCAAGATATAATACATTCATTGGACATATCATTGTAGCAACTGAAATCTTTTTTGCATAAACAACAGAAAAACCAATATGATTTTTGGTATAGAAAGTATGCAGATAAATGGAAGTCTGAAAGAAAGAAAAAGAATATCAATGATATATGATTCCAATATAAATATATGGAAGGTTTATGTTATGAGTCATCTCATAAAAAAAAAAGACAATGTAATAAAGCATCAATACAGATTGATCTAATTATAGATGAATCTGTTCATAGAAAAAAAAAATCAATAGTCTCGAGTCAATAAAGACTAGGAAGATTGACTCAAGAAAAAATTTCATGGGGGCTTCATTGTAGAATTCAAACCTAATCATTAATTGAGAAGCGATGGGAACGACGGAACCTATGAATACAGAAGATTCTATTGACAAAAGAATTCTAATAATTCATTGGATGGGATGGCGGAACAAACCAGGGACCAATTCAATTCATTTAGTCTGAAAATTCATGAGCTAATCCTAGAACTGAAATAGATATTGAAAGAGTAAATATTCGCCCGCGAAGTTTTTTGTTAGGTTACTCAATCTTATTCGATACCCAATATGATAAAAAAAAAAAATAAGGATTCGTTAGAAAAAAAAAAACACATTATATTATCTTAGCTATAAATAGAAATAATTATCTATAAATAGAATACAGGTTTAAGTATATTCAAACAAGATATAGACCTAATAGATTAGATGAAATTTCAAAAAATCCATAATATGATTAAGTATATTTATTTTGATTCAATTTTTTGATTAAATTGGAATCGTTTCGTTCGCGAGGAGCCGGATGAGAAGAAACTCTCATGTCCGTTTCTGGAGTAGAGATGGAATTAAGAAAGAACCATCAACTATAACCCAAAAAGAACCCGATTTCGTAAACAACATCGAGGAAGAATGAAAGGGATATCTTATCGAGGCAACCGTATTTGTTTCGGAAAATATGCTCTTCAAGCACTTGAACCGGCTTGGATCACATCGAGACAAATCGAAGCGGGTCGACGAGCAATGACACGAAATGTACGGCGTGGTGGAAAAATATGGGTACGTATATTTCCCGACAAACCCGTTACGGTAAGACCTACGGAAACACGTATGGGCTCGGGTAAGGGATCTCCCGAATATTGGGTAGCCGTTGTTAAACCCGGTAGAATACTTTATGAAATGGGAGGAGTAGCAGAAAATATAGCCAAAAGGGCTATCTTAATCGCGGCGTCTAAAATGCCTATACGAACTCAATTCATTATTTCGGGATAGGAACGTGTAACAAAGGACAAGAAGTCTTGGGGATAAAAAACAATTGCAGGTTTCTTTTTTTTTTGTCCAAAAAATATTTCTTTTTTTTTTTTACTTCGCCCTTTGCATTAAAGCATTAAAAGAAAAGATTCAAAAATGATATGATTCAACCTCAAACCCATTTGAATGTAGCGGATAACAGCGGGGCTCGAGAATTAATGTGTATTCGAATCATAGGAGCTAGTAATCGCCGATATGCTCATATCGGTGATATTATTGTTGCTGTGATCAAGGAAGCATTACCAAACACACCTCTAGAAAGATCTGAAGTGATCAGAGCTGTAATTGTACGTACTTGTAAAGAACTTAAGCGTGATAACGGTATGATAATACGATATGATGACAATGCTGCAGTTGTCATTGATCAAGAAGGAAATCCAAAGGGAACTCGAGTTTTTGGTGCGATTGCCCGAGAATTGAGACAGTTAAATTTCACTAAAATAGTTTCATTAGCTCCTGAGGTATTATAAGCTAATACGTAATATAATTATGTTAGTTATATTATACATAGGAATTTGAATGAAATAGATTAATTAATGGATTAGATTGTATCTCACGCATATACCTTATATATTCTAACATAGAATCTAAAAAAAAATAGCATGTTGTTATATCAAAAATGGGAGGAAAAAAGAATTTTAGTTTATCATGGGTAGGGACACTATTTCTGACATAATAACGTCTATACGAAATGCTGACATGAATAGAAAAGGGACGGTTCGAATAGCATCAACTAACATCACTGAAAACATTGTTAAAATCCTTTTACGAGAAGGTTTTATTGAAAATGTCAGGAAACATCAGGAAAACAACAAATATTTTTTGGTTTTAACCCTACGACATAGAAGGAATAGGAAAGGAACATATAGAACTATTTTAAATTTAAAACGGATCAGTAAACCAGGTCTACGAATCTATTGTAACTATCAACGAATTCCTAGAATTTTAGGCGGGATGGGGATTGTAATTCTTTCTACTTCTCGAGGTATAATAACAGATCGAGAGGCTCGACTAGAGGGGGTCGGTGGAGAAATTTTATGTTATATATGGTAATCTTTCTGATAGTCGAATTGTATCCGGAATTTCCATTTCCTAGAAAAGAAAAAAAGGGCACGTTAGTTGATACCACTCCTCCTACATTAGTTGATACTTCTAAAGGTTTTGCCTAAAATACAAGAACAAAACATTTATTCATGAAGGTTTAATTAATGAATCACTTCCCGATGGTATGTTCGGAGTTCGTTTCGATCTAATTCCAGGTTCTATTTCATTTAAAGGATACGATGGAGTAGTATATGTATACTACTGGGATAAAGTCCAAATTGAAATAAGTCGTTATACTTCAACCAGAAAACGTCGAATTTAGAGACTCCGCAACAAGGATTCGAAAGATTAGCAAGGATTCAAAAGATTAGGTGGTTTTTTCAACTTCACCATTCCCTTATGGGGATAGAATTCTAGGTTCAAGATTTCAAGAAACTTATTTTCTTCCAATAAGTATATTCGGAATTAAGTTAAGGAACAACAACTATGAAAATCAGGGCCTCCGTTCGTAAAATTTGTGAAAAATGTCGACTGATCCGTAGGAGGGGACGAATTATAGTAATTTGTTCCAACCCGAGACATAAACAAAAACAAGGATAATCTTTTAAAAAAGGACTCTCTAACGTAATGGACCCCATGAAATGAAAAGGATCCGCTTTGACATGAAATGAAATGGATATATCCATATATCTCGGATTTCTATTTATGAGATGATAAAGTATGGCAAAATCTATAGCAAGACCCGGTTCACGTAGAAATGTGCGTATTGCTTCACGTAAGAATACACGTAGAATACCAAAGGGAGTGATTCATGTTCAAGCAAGTTTCAACAATACCATTGTGACTGTTACAGATGTACGGGGTCGGGTAATTTCTTGGTCCTCCGCTGGTACTTGTGGATTCAAAGGTACAAGAAGGGGTACACCATTTGCCGCTCAAACTGCAGCAGGAAATGCTATTCGGACAGTAGTAGATCAAGGTATGCAACGAGCCGAAGTCATGATAAAAGGTCCTGGTCTCGGAAGAGATGCAGCATTACGGGCTATTCGTCGAAGTGGTATACTATTAAGTTTCGTACGTGATGTAACTCCTATGCCACATAATGGATGTAGACCCCCTAAAAAAAGACGTGTGTAGAAAAAAAAAAAAATGAAAGAGATTTCAAGAGAAATAAATGATTCAATGATCTGATCAAATAATATTAATATGGTTCGAGAGAAAGTAACAGTATCTACTCGGACACTACGGTGGAAGTGTGTTGAATCAAGAGTAGACAGTAGACGTCTTTATTATGGACGCTTTATTCTGTCTCCCCTTATGAAAGGACAAGCTGATACAATAGGTATAGCGATGCGAAGAGCTTTGCTTGCAGAAATAGAAGGAACATGTATCACCCGTGCCAAATTTGAAAAAATACCACACGAGTATTCTACCATAGTAGGTATT